TTTAGGACAAAAAAAGAAAAACAGGGGCGAAACTGTAGCAGGGGCAATTCGTTCAAGAAAGTTCAAACATGTAGTTATTTTTACTGATAACCAGCCAAAGCCAAATACCTCTACGTATATTAATACCAAATATACTAAGAGTCCTAAGCAAGCAAAGAAAGTGAATTTGACCCATTATTCACAACAATCGGATTTTCGTCGAGGTCTAATCAAAGGCTCCATGCGCGCACAAAGACGTAAAACTATTACTTGGGAACTGTTTCAAGCAAATGTGCATTCCCCGCTTTTTTTGGACAGGCTAGACAAGCCTTTTTTTTTTTCTTTTGATATTTCCGAACTGATGAAAGTCATTTTTAAAAATTGGATGTGGAAACAAAAAGACCAAAAACCTTCTGATTCTAAAATTGAAAAGCAAAAAAAAATTGATAACAAAGAGGAGGACAAAAGAGAAAAATACAAAAGAAAAGAAAAAACAGAGATACCCATAGCAGAAATCTGGAATACATTTTTTTTTGCTCAAGTACTCAGAAGTTTTGTATTATTAACTCAATCGATTCTTAGAAAATATATTATATTACCTTCACTGATAATAGCTAAAAATATTGCTCGCATGCTATTATTTCAAATTCCCGAATGGTCCGAGGATTTAAAGGATTGGAATAGGGAAATGTATGTAAAATGCACCCATAATGGTGTTCAATTATCCGAACGAGAATTTCCGAAAAACTGGTTAACAGAGGGTATTCAGATAAAGATCCTATTTCCTTTTTGCCTGAAACCCTGGCACAAATCTAAGCTACAATTCCCTCATAAAGATGCAATGAAAAAAAAAGGGGGACAAAAAAACAACGATTTTTGTTTTTTAACAGTTTGGGGAATGGAAGCGGAATTGCCTTTTGGTCCTCCCCGAAAAAGACCTTCATTTTTTAAACCCATTTTCAAAGAACTAAAAAAAAAAATTAGACAATTGAAAACAAAGTCTTTAAGAGTTTTAAAAGAAAGAACAAAAACTTTTCAACAAATCGCAAAAGAAACAAAAAGATGGGTCATCAAAAGAATTCTATTACTAAAAGGAAAAGGAAGAGTAAAAGAACTTTCAAAAACAAACCAAATTCCATTATTTAGATTGCGAGAAATAGATGAATTTGGTGAAGATAAAAAAGATTTGATAATGAGTAATCAGATGATTCACGAATCGTCCATTCAAATCCGATCTATGGATTGGACAAATTTAACACTGCCCGAAAAAAAAATAAAAGATCTGACTAATCGAACAAACATAATAAAAAAGAAAATAGAAAAAATTACAAAAGAAAAGAAAAAAAAACTGCTAACTTACGAAATAAATATTAGTTCGAACAAAACAAGTTATCGTCCTAAAATATTAGGAGCGTCCAAAAAGATTTGGCAAATATTAAAAAAAAGAAATACTCGATTAATCGGTAAATCATATTTTTTTATAAAATTTTTCATTGAAAGGATATACATAAAAATTTTTCTAGCTATTGTCAATATTCCAAGAATCAATGCAATTTTTTTTTTTGAATCACCAAAAAAAATCCAAATTATTGAGAAAAATATCCACAATAATGAAACAAATAAGGAAAGAATTAATAAAACAAGTAAAAATGGAATTCACTTTATTTCAACTATAAAAAAATCACTTTCTAAGGTTAGTAATAAGAATTCAAAGATTTCTTATGATTTCTCTTTTTTCTCACAATCACAAGCATATGTATTTTACAAATTATCACAAACCCAACTTATTCACTTTTATAATTTAAGATTTGTCTTTCAATATGACGGAACATCCCTTTTTCTTAAGAAGGAAATAAAAGATTATTTTAAAAAACAAGGGATATTTCATTACGAATTAAGACATGAATCTTTTTGGAATTTTGAAATGAATCAATGGAAAAACTGGTTAAAGGGGCATTATCAATATCAATCCGATTTATCTCGGATAAGATGGCCTATATTAGTACCACAAAAATGGCGAAATAGAGCCAATCAACACAGTATGGCTCAAAAGAAAGATTTAAACAAAAAGGATTCATATGAAAAAAATAGATTAACTCATTCCGACAAACAAAATTTTTTTGAAGCGAATCCATTACAGAATCAAAAAGATAATTTTAAAAAACATTATAGATATGATCTTTTATCATATAAATCTCTTAATTATGAAGATAAGAAAGACTCGTATATTCATAAATCATTATTCCAAGTAAATAATAAAGAAGAAATCTTTTCTAATTCCAACATAAGGGAAGGCAAATTATTTGATATGTTGGGAGGTATCCCTATTAATAATTATCTAGAAGAAGATAATATTATGGATATGGATAAATTTTCGGATAGAAAATATTTTGATTGGAGAATTCTCGATTTTTGTCTTAGAAATAAGGTTGATATTGAAGTCTGGGTTGATATTGGTACCAACAGGAATCCAAATACTAAGATTAGGGCTGATAAGTATCAAATAATTGATGAAATTAATAAGAAAGTTCTTTTTTATCTTACAATTCATGAAGATGAAGAAATTAAACCATCCAATCAAAAAAAGTTCTTTTTTGATTGGATGGGAATGAATGAAGCAATACTAAGTTGTCCTATATCAAATCTGGAGCTTTGGTTCTTCCGAGAATTAGTGCTATTTTTTAATGCATATAAAAAAAAACCGTGGATCATACCAATCAAATTACTTCTTTTCGGTTTTAATGGAAATGAAAATGGGAATAAAAAAATAACTCGAAAGAAAAAGGAAGATCTTTTTATATCATCGAATCAAAAAAACTCTCTTGAATTATACAATAGAAGTAAAGAAGAAAAAGAACCCCCAGACCAAGGGAATCCTCGATCAGATGCACAAAACCAAGTAAGTCTTGGGTCAGTTCTCTCAAACCAAGAAAAAGATGTTGAAGCAAATTCTTCGGGATCAGACATCAAAAAACGTAGAACGAAAAAACAATACAAGAACAACACAGAAGCAGAACTTTATTTCTTCCTAAAAAAGTATTTGCATTTTCAGTTGAGATGGGATTCTTTTTTAAATCAAAGAATAATAAATAATATCAAGATCTATTGTCTCCTGCTTCGACTGATAAATCCAAGAGAAATTGCTATATCCTCTATTCAAGGGGGAGAAATGGGTCTGGATATTTTGATGATTCATAAGGATTTCACTCTTACAGAATTGGTGAAAGGGGGAATATTTATTATCGAACCGCTTCGTCTGTCTGTAAAAAACGATGGACGGTTTTTTATATATCAAATCGTAGGTATTTCATTAGTTCATAAGAATAAGCGCCAAATTACTAAAAGATACCGAGAAAAAAGCTATGTTCATAAAAAAAAAAATTATGAATCCATTGCAAGACATCAAAGAATGACTGGAAATAGAGACAAAAAGAATTATGATTTGCTTGTTCCTGAAAATATTTTATTCCCTAACCGTCGTAGAGAATTGAGAACTCTGATTTGTTTCAATTGGAAGAATCAAAATGGTATTCAGAGAAATTCCGTATTTTGTAATAACGTAAAAAAAGGGGGTCACGTTTTGGATAAAAGCAAAGATCTTGCTAGAGAGAAAAAGAAACTAATTAAATTAAAGTTCTTTCTTTGGCCCAATTATCGATTAGAAGATTTAGTTTGTATGAATCGCTATTGGTTTAATACCAATAATGGCAGTCGTTTCAGTATGATAAGGATACATATGTATCCACGATTGCAAATTTGTTACTAGTACGTTTTTCTTATCGATCGCGTACCATACGTACCATACCCGGTATATGAAAACAAAGAGATGGACACATGCCTTGTCTTACATTCCATTATGATACAGGATACCACTTTAAGGACATACGGATTGGTTAGATCTATAAATGAATTAACAGAATTTTTTTTTAGGTCTCGCTTTTTCTCTTTTGAAGAAATATACCATCCTTTTTTATCCCTAATCAAATTGAAAATGGGATTGATTGTTGATTGATTTTATCGGAAGTTCATAACGGCTTTAAGACGATTGTGTATATTCAATTCAAATGACTAACATTATTATTACTGATCAGTAAATTTCATATTAAAAGAAAGGGAAAAGAGGATTTCGTTTTATGGTAAAAAATTCATTCATCTCAGTTACTTTTCAAGAAAAAAAAAAAGAAAACAGCGGGTCTGTTGAATTTCAAGTATTAAGTTTCACTAATAAGATACAAAGACTTACTTCCCATTTGGAATTGCACAGAAAAGACTATTTATCTCAGAGGGGTTTACGGAAAGTTCTGGAAAAACGCCAACGGCTACTTTCTTATTTGTCAAAGAAAAATAGAGTACGTTATAAAGAATTAATTAGTCAGTTGAATATCCGGGAGTCAAAAAATCGTTAATTTGAAAAAAGAATTTTGAATTATTTGATTTATTAGATTTTGAATCTTGATAACTTCTTTTTGTTTTCAACAATTCATGTAAGAATGAATCGAGGAAAAACCTATGAGTATACTAGCTACAGGAAAAGACCTTATGAGAGTAAATATGGGACCTCACCACCCATCAATGCATGGTGTTCTTCGTCTCATCGTTACTCTCGATGGCGAAGATGTTATTGACTGTGAACCGATATTGGGTTATTTACACAGAGGGATGGAAAAAATTGCGGAAAACCGAACAATTATACAATATCTGCCTTATGTAACACGTTGGGATTATTTAGCTACTATGTTCACAGAAGCAATCACTGTAAATGGACCAGAACAGTTGGGAAATATTCAAGTACCTAAAAGGGCCAGCTATATCAGAGTAATTATGTTGGAGTTGAGTCGTATAGCCTCTCATCTGTTATGGCTCGGCCCTTTTATGGCAGATATTGGTGCACAGACCCCCTTCTTCTATATTTTCAGAGAAAGAGAATTAGTATATGATCTATTCGAAGCTGCCACCGGTATGAGAATGATGCATAATTATTTTCGTATCGGAGGGATAGCGGCCGATTTACCCCATGGATGGATAGAGAAATGTTTGGATTTCTGTGATTATTTTTTAACGGGGGTTGTTGAATATCAAAAACTTATTACACGAAACCCTGTCTTTTTAGAACGAGTTGAAGGAGTAGGCATTTTTGGTGGAGAAGAAGCAATAAATTGGGGTTTATCAGGACCAATGCTACGAGCGTCTGGAATAGAATGGGATCTTCGTAAAGTGGATCATTATGAGTGTTACGACGAATTTGATTGGGAAGTCCAGTGGCAAAAAGAAGGAGATTCATTAGCTCGTTATTTAGTCCGAATCGGTGAAATGACAGAATCCGTAAAAATTATTCAACAGGCTTTGGAAGGAATTCCGGGGGGGCCCTATGAGAATTTAGAAATCCGATGCTTTGCTAGAGAAAGCGATCCAGAATGGAATGATTTTGAAGATCGATTCATTAGTAAAAAACCTTCTCCTACTTTTGAATTACCGAAACAAGAACTTTATGTGAGAGTCGAAGCCCCAAAAGGAGAATTGGGAATTTTTCTGATAGGAGATCAAAGTTGTTTTCCTTGGCGATGGAAAATTCGCCCACCGGGTTTTATCAATTTGCAAATTCTTCCTCAGTTAGTTAAAAGAATGAAATTGGCGGATATTATGACGATACTAGGTAGTATAGATATCATTATGGGAGAAGTTGATCGTTGAAATGATAGTTGATACAACAGAAGTACAAGATATTAATTCTTTTTCCCGATTGGAATCCTTAAAAGAGCTCTATGGAACCACACGGGTGTTTGCCCCTATTTTGACTCTTGTATTAGGAATCACAATAGGTGTACTAGTAATTGTGTGGTTAGAAAGAGAAATATCTGCAGGAATACAACAACGTATTGGCCCTGAATACGCCAGCCCTTTCGGAATTCTTCAAGCTTTAGCAGATGGAACAAAACTACTTTTCAAAGAGAATCTTCTTCCAGCTAGAGGAAATACTCGTTTCTTCAGTATTGGACCATCTATAGCAGTCATATCAATTCTACTAAGTTATTCAGTAATTCCTTTTAGTTATCACCTTGTTTTAGCTGATCTCAATATTGGTATTTTTTTATGGATTGCCGTTTCAAGTATTGCTCCTATTGGACTTCTTATGTCAGGATATGGATCAAATAATAAATATTCGTTTTTAGGTGGTCTGCGAGCTGCTGCTCAATCGATTAGTTATGAAATACCATTAACTTTATGTGTTTTATCAATATCTCTACGTGCGATTCGCTAAAATATAAGCTTTTCTTTTCCTTCTAGAAAAAAAAGAAATTTAATGGATATCCGCATTTTTTTTTATTCATTTATTTATTCTTTAGGTTAATAAAAAAATTAGATAGTTATATATGAGTGAAAGAAAACAACTTCTAAATTCGCAGTAAAAGCAGATTGAGTCTCATTTCCTATGTACAAGAGTTAAGTGAAAGTAAACAAAAGTGGAAGATGCCCTTTACCCCAAGATTAGTTGATTGGTCATCCTAGCTTGAAGCGGGCTCAAAAGTCAACCGTATGGAGTTTTCACTATATGTTTGAATGTATTACAATCCATATATTAACGAACGGGGGATTGAAAAAAAAAAAAAAATGGGTGGATAATAAGGAACACTAAAATACACACAAAGAATTAGTAATGGAGATTATGTAAATTAACGAAAAAGATACGTCTGCATAACATAAAAAGAATACTAATTGGGGCTTTAAGTTGGTAGAAATGATCAGGCAGTACTCCCCACAATTCCGATTCAGAGTATGCTCCTATCCCCCAATTAAAGAAATTACTATCAGGAACGAAATAATCCTTTACTTTTTTGAGGCCCCCTTTTTCTCAGAAAGAAGAAGAGGAACAAAAAAAATAGAAAAAAAAAATAAATAAAATTACAATAAAAAGAAAAGCGATTTTTTTCTTATTTCTTTCCTATCTTCATAGAAAGAAAAATTGTGTCATGATTCATGAACTAATGTAATGTCTAATTCTTTTTTTTTTTTGTAATCGAAAATAAAATGATGGCTCGAAATATCAATAGATATTTCTACAAAGAGTATTTTATTGAAGGATTTATTAAGTTATTACTCACCCCAAAAAGGTTGAAGGATGAGATCAATTCAGAAATGCTTTTTGATTTATTCTTATAGCAGACAGAATTCCATTGGTATAATTGGGGACCTTCCACGAGTCTATCTATGCTATAACCATATCAAGATAACGAATACTTGCCCGGTCCTTACATTTATTTGTGGCCCTGAGGAGCCGTATGAGGTGAAAATCTCATGTACGGTTTTGTAATAGCGATGGGAACAGTAATGTTATCACCGACTATGATTATCTAATAGTTCAAGTACAGTTGATATAGTCGGGGCGCAATCAAAATATGGTTTTTGGGGGTGGAATTTGTGGCGTCAACCTATAGGGTTTATCGTTTTTCTAATTTCTTCCCTAGCAGAATGCGAAAGATTACCTTTTGATTTACCAGAAGCAGAAGAAGAATTAGTAGCAGGCTATCAAACCGAATATTCGGGGATCAAATTTGGTTTATTTTACGTTGCTTCCTATCTAAATTTATTAGTTTCCTCATTATTTGTAACAGTTCTTTACTTGGGCGGTTGGAATCTTTCAATTCCGTACATATTTGTTCCTGAGTTATTTGAAATAAATAAAGCGGATGGAATCTTTGGAACGACAATTGGTATCTTTATTACATTAGCTAAAACTTATTTGTTCTTATTCATTTCTATCACAACAAGATGGACTTTACCTAGACTAAGAATGGACCAATTATTAAATCTTGGCTGGAAATTTCTTTTACCTATTTCTCTCGGTAATCTATTATTAACAACCTCTTCCCAACTCCTTTCACTGTAAACAAAAAAAGGGGGATACTATATTCACGGCTTACCTCAAACAAGAGAAAGAAAAAATTTATTCATAGATATTCCCGATATGTTCCCTATGGTAACTGGGTTCATGAATTATGGTCAACAAACAGTACGAGCTGCAAGGTACATTGGTCAAAGTTTCATGATTACCTTATCCCAAGCAAATCGTTTCCCTGTAACTATTCAATATCCTTATGAAAAATTAATAACATCGGAGCGTTTCCGCGGTCGAATCCATTTTGAATTTGATAAATGTATTGCTTGTGAAGTATGTGTTCGTGTATGTCCTATAGATCTGCCTGTTGTTGATTGGAAATTGGAAACTGATATTCGAAAGAAACGATTGCTTAATTACAGTATTGATTTCGGAATTTGTATTTTTTGTGGTAACTGCGTTGAGTATTGTCCAACAAATTGTTTATCAATGACTGAAGAATATGAACTTGCTACTTACGACCGTCACGAATTGAATTACAATCAAATTGCTTTAGGTCGTTTACCAATGTCAGTAATTGACGATTTTACAATTCGAACGGTTTTGAATTCGTCTCAAAGAAAAAACGGGTAAATCTCTTTATTATTGGAAATTACTAGGGTTCCGTGTTGGTATAAAGGAATAAGGTCTTTCTCTTTGTTTGGTACAAATCCCAACTATAGATTGGATTATGAGAAGTACAAATTAATTTGTATTGAAAGTCTGTTACTATATCCACAATTTTTTCGAAATATAGACTTTCAATTTCCAACTGCCATTTCCAATAAAGAAAAGAACGAAATTGATCCAATAACTGTACCCACATCAATTCACACCTATTAGATTTGAATTGAATTCAATCGGGAATGCCTCATAAAAAAAAAATTGCCTGGTCGGTTCAATAAGGTCATGAAAAAACATTTCGATTTATTTATCTCTTATTTTAATATAATGGATTTGGCTGGACCAATACATGATTTTCTTTTAGTTTTTCTAGGATCGGGTCTTATATTAGGAGGTCTGGGAGTGGTATTACTTACCAACCCGATTTATTCTGCCTTTTCATTGGGATTCGTTCTTATTTGTATATCCTTATTCTATATTCTATCAAATTCGCCTTTTGTAGCTGCTGCACAGCTCCTTATTTATGTAGGAGCTGTAAATGTTTTAATCATATTTGCTGTAATGTTCATGAATGGTTCAGACTATTCCAACGATTTTCATTTGAATCTTTGGACTATTGGGGATGGAGTTACTTCTCTGGTTTGTACAAGTATTTTTTTGTCCTTACTCACTACTATTCTAGATACGTCGTGGTACGGGATTATTTGGACTACACGATCCAACCAGATTATAGAGCAAGATTTGATAAGTAATAGTCAACAAATTGGAATTCATTTATCAACCGACTTTTTTCTTCCATTTGAACTCATTTCGATAATTCTTTTAGTTGCTTTGATAGGTGCAATTGCCGTAGCTCGTCAGTAAAAAATCTTTATAACTAGCAACAGCAATCCAAATTCAACTTTTCTGTGTTATCACATCTATTTGAATACTGTTTCATGTATAAATCAAATAGAAGTTTATTGATTCGATCTATTAGCAATATATTCGTTTGTTCTATACTTGTTAGATTATAAGCAATCAAATCACTTGACTTATTGTTCATATTGAAATGAATCGAAATTGGTACGGAGTTGGTCAATGATGCTCGAGCATGTACTTATTTTGAGTGCTTATTTATTTTCTATTGGTATCTATGGATTGATCACGAGCCGAAATATTGTCCGGGCCCTGATGTGTCTTGAACTTATACTAAATGCGGTTAATATAAATTTTGTAACATTTTCCGATTTTTTTGATAGTAGGCAATTAAAAGGAGATATTTTCTCAATTTTTGTTATAGCTATTGCAGCCGCTGAAGCAGCTATCGGATCAGCTATTGTTTCGTCAATTTATCGTAACAGAAAATCGATTCGTATCAATCAATCGACTTTGTTGAATAAATAAAATAGTATTTCAAAATCAGAATATTCATAAATTCGAATTAGCATCTATAATACGTCCTAACCTCGATCATATTGGCGAAAACGTAAAAAATCAAAGTATCTTTGTTCCCTCTTATCAGTTGATCCAGAAATGGATTGATTCCAAAATTCTGGTAAATCGTTGATTGATCCGGTGTTTCAATATATGATTCATTTCCAAAATTACTAGATCGAAAATTTATGAATTCAGAAATTGATAGATTCAATGTCACATTCAGTAAAGATTTATGATACATGTATAGGGTGTACTCAATGTGTCCGAGCATGTCCCACGGATGTATTAGAAATGATACCTTGGGACGGATGTAAAGCTAAACAAATTGCTTCTGCTCCAAGAACGGAGGATTGTGTTGGTTGTAAGAGATGTGAATCCGCCTGTCCAACGGATTTCTTGAGTGTTCGAGTTTATTTATGGCATGAAACAACTCGAAGCATGGGTCTAGCTTATTGATATTGATACGTTTCCCAAAACCCCACTTGAATCTATTTTGAATACATTTTTTTTACTTACTGATTACCGACAAAAACCCGTACTCGAAAAAAAAAAATTAAGAATATATATTCTATTTTTCGAGAACGGTTTTGTCTGGTTCGAGTGTATCTTGCCTTTACCACGAACTTTTTTCCTTGGTTAACAATAATTGTAGTTTTTCCGATAGCCACGGGTTTTTTCATTTTCTTTCTCCCTCATAGAGGAAATAAGGTGACTAGGGGGTATACTATATATATATGCGTGCTAGAACTCCTTCTAACGACCTATGCCTTCTGTTATCATTTCGAATTGGACGATCCATTAATACAACTCGCAGAGGATTATAAATGGATCAATTTTTTTGGTTTTTACTGGAGATTGGGAATAGATGGACTTTCCCTAGGACCCATTTTATTGACGGGATTTATCACCACTTTAGCTACGTTAGCCGCTTGGCCAGTTACTCGGAATTCCCGATTATTCTATTTCCTGATGTTAGCAATGTATAGCGGTCAAATAGGATCATTTGCTTCTCGTGACCTTTTACTTTTTTTCATCATGTGGGAATTCGAATTAATTCCTGTTTATCTACTTCTATCAGCATGGGGTGGAAAGAAACGTCTTTATTCAGCTACAAAGTTTATTTTGTACACTGCAGGGGGTTCCGTTTTTCTATTAATAGGAGTTTTGGGTATCGGTTTATATGGTTCCAATGAACCAACATTAAATTTGGAAATATTAGCTAATCGATCGTATCCCGTGGCACTGGAAATACTATTCTATATTGGATTTCTTATTGCTTTTGCTGTCAAATCACCGATTATACCCTTACATACATGGTTACCAGACACCCATGGGGAGGCCCATTACAGTACTTGTATGCTTCTGGCCGGAATCTTATTAAAAATGGGAGCATATGGCTTGGTTCGGATCAATATGGAACTATTACCGCACGCTCATTCTCTATTTTCTCCCTGGTTAATTATAGTAGGTACAATGCAAATAATTTATGCAGCTTTAACATCTCCTGGCCAACGCAATTTAAAAAAAAGAATCGCCTATTCCTCTGTATCTCATATGGGTTTCATAATTATAGGAATTGGCTCGATAACTGATACAGGACTCAGCGGAGCCATTTTACAAATAATTTCTCATGGGTTTATTAGCGCTGCACTTTTTTTCTTAGCAGGAACGAGTTATGATAGAATACGCCATGGTTATCTCGACGAAATGGGCGGGCTGGCTATACCAATTCCAAAGATATTCACGCTATTTAGTATCTTATCAATGGCTTCCCTTGCATTACCGGGCATGAGTGGTTTTGTTGCGGAATTGATAGTATTTTTTGGAATAATTACTAGCCAAAAATATCTTTTAATAGCAAAAATACTGATTACTTTTGTAATGGCAATTGGAATGATATTAACTCCTATTTATCCATTATCTATGTTACGGCAAATGTTTTATGGGTACAAGCTATTTAATGGCGTAAACTCTTATTTTTTTGATTCTGGACCACGGGAATTATTTGTTTTGATCTCTATTCTTCTACCCGTACTTGGTATTGGTATTTATCCGGATTTCGTTCTGTCACTATCAGTGGACAAGGTCGAAGCTATTCTATCTAATTTTTTTATAGAGAATTTTCATGAATAAAAAAAGAAAAAATAAATTTGAATTGTAACCAAACCCCTTTGGCGTTTGTGAGAACCTTTTGAATCACTCCACTACTTGATTCAAAAGGTTCTCGGCGGTTTCCACTCAGTTTCGTTTATATATATGCGCTGTCCTATGTTTGTCTTCATCAGGCCCTTTCTTTTCTTCAATTTCCAATTCAATTAGATGTGAATTGTTAATTAAATGAACCATAACTATGTAACCCTATTCCTAATAGATTGACCCCGAAATAACATATCCAAATTATAACAAAGCCCATAGAAGCCACAATTGCGGAATTAAAACCTTCCGATTTTTTATTTGTTCGAGTATGGAAATAAATCCCGAATATAGTCCAAGTAATAAATGCCCAAGTTTCCTTTGGATCCCAATTCCAATATGATCCCCATGCCTCATTAGCCCATACTGCGCCTGAAAGAATACCTATGGTTAAACAGATAAATCCTAGACTAATAATATGATAACTCCAATGATCCAATTGTTGAATCAATTGATACCTGTAATAATTTCTAGCAGAAAAAAAATAAGTATTTAGTAAAACATTGGTTTTTGCATTCATGTATTGTATTTCACCGAAGGAAAATGACTCAGTTACAGTTCCATTTAATAATTTATTGCTTTTACCAAAAATCCTTATCACTTTTCGAAATGTAATGACTAGAAGAGCTGTGGATAATAATGATCCGCATAAAAGAGCTGCATAGCCGAATACCATCATACTTACGTGCATCATTAACCACTGAACTTGTAGAGCGGGCACTAATATTCCGGATTGATGCATTTTGGTTAACAAACACGAAGTTGCAAAGCCTTGGGTAAAAATAGCACTTGGCGCGGTTATTGCGCTTAAATGATTTTTATGTTTTAAAATCCTATGAATAATGGAGAAACTCCATGACAGAAAGATTAATGATTCATATAAATCACTTAATGGGAAATGCCCCGAATAAATCCAACGAATTACTAATAATCCTGTTAGACAGAAAAGGGTAGCTATCATCCCCTTTTCTGATGAATCATATAGTCCTACGATTTCATCGACTAATAAGGTTATTAAATGAATTGTAATTCCAATTAAAATGACCGAAAATGATATATGAGTTAATATATGTTCTAAAGTTGAAAATATCATAAATAAAAAATGAAATTAAAAGTAAAAAGTGAAAGTCTCTCGAGTATACGGAATGGAAATCGGAAATTCAATTCATTATAGGGCTTTTCTATATCTTTTAGAAGATGTTATGCCGCCACTCGGATTCGAACCGAGATGCTCTAGCACTGCTTCCTAAGAGCAGCGTGTCTACCGATTTCACCATAGCGGCTTGCTAGAAATAATAATAACTTATTTTTATTTAATCGTCGAGATTGAAAGAGAAAGTTTCAATGAAATACTTTTTATTTTTAGGAAGCATTCAATTGATGAATAAAAACCTGTTTCAATCTCTATTGAAACAGTCTCTTTTTTATCGTTTTATTTAGTTATTTAAGGTTTCAGTTTTATTTAACTTAACAATAACGTATTCTTTTTCTTTTTTATGGATCACGATCACAATTTAAGCATAATATCCAATAATTCAAAAAATTTTATTTAATTTGCATAACTTTTGTCTTGTGATAATCGTTAGGTTTTTTTCAGTATGAATTTGTCTTAGGGTTTATCAAACCAATTAGGTATTGAGCTAGACATATTATATAAAAGAATTTCGATTTCTATTGTCCTACTTCAAAAATTTATTTCTAAATCCGAATTCTAAAAATCGATATTTTTAGATTGATCCTCCCTTTCAAACATAGGATTTTTTTATTACTTATAAATTGCATACTATTCGTATAGAAATTAGAAATACGCCGAAATGGCGAAAGACGCTTTTCTCATTCTCACTTGGAGTGATGATTCAGAAAGTTAAAAAAAAGTATAACTAAAAATTAGTTTCAACAACTCATTGCTTTTGTCTAAAGATTTCAATTTATGCTATAGAATAGCATAAATTGAAATAGAAAAGGAGAAATATAAAAGAAAAAAAAAAAAGAAAAGACAAAACAAAACCTTTATTATTGTCTTATTTATAAGTGGGTGGGTGATGGGGAAATTAAGAATCCCCATCCCGGGAATGAAAAGCGTATTCAAATACAAATAAAGGCAAAACTCTCAATTTTTTATTCTTTTTTTTTTTTTTTTTTCAAATAAAAAAAAAAGTACCAATTCAGTAGCCAAATCTATTGGTTCAAAACAGTAGGGAATTGAAATCATTATTTATTACTTACTTTTTCTATTTCTATTTTTTTTTACTTCTATTTTTCTATTCTATATTAAAAAGTTGAATCGAAATTCGAAACTAAATTGGCTCGTTTTTGGAGTCGGGTGGATGCAGATTCCAATTATTCCAACGTTTTATTAATTATTTGTCGTACAAAAAACTTTTTGAATTCCCGGTCGAAAGGGATTTCGCTAACGAAAAAGCTTTCAGCGCCGCCCAATACCCCCCTTTTTTCCAAATATTTTTACGAATACGTTTTTTTAATATAGAACTACGTTTTTTTGGAACTGCCATTCAAAAAATAAAAAGTTATTCATTGCAAAAATTGGATGTGAAAGACATCTATTGTTTAAAACAAATCTTTTTTTTTTTTTTTTTCAATTCCTATTCCATACAATATCTGAGGCAAAATAATTTGTATTTCGGAGTTATTTGTGATACCTTTCTATCTCTGTCTCTTTTTGGGATGTTACATTTGTACATAAAAAATACATATCGAACAAGCTTAAGAACCCTTACCTACCTAATAAAAAACTTGAATCTTTTTCTTTTTTCTTTTCTAGTAATTGGTTATTAAATGCCATTTATTAGAATAGAACGTAATCAATCAGTCCCGAATTAAACCCGTTAATTATTCTGAATAAACAAACAAAAATACCTAGTTCTTTTTTTATTAGGCAAAGTTATGGGACATCCGATGATTGATATCAAAATAAAGTACTTCTTTTTTTTGTCCAATTTTTTAGTCTTGATATATGTCCATAAATTTTTGGAATAGGGAATAATAATGGAAATTGGAATTTGCTGCTACGTTTTCCTAAAAATCTTACTTAGTATAAACTTAGTATAAAATGTATAAAATAATTCGTTATTTTTAACTTTGAAAATTTTTGAAGTAGTTGAGAAAGGTTCAAACTAACTACGAATAGAAAATCCCATTTTAGTTTCAGTTGCTTTTTTAATACTTTAGTAATCTCTTTTAAAAGAGATAAGAACCGGTGAATCAGAAACAATTAATTAAGAATAAAAAAATTATTATTTTTATGGAACATACATATCAATATTCTTGGATCATACCTTTCGTTCCGCTTCCAGTTCCTATGTTAATAGGAGTGGGACTTTTACTTTTTCCAACGGCAACAAAAAATCTTCGCCGTATTTGGGCTTTTCCTAGTATTTTTTTGTTAAGTATAGTTATGATTTTTTCGGTCGATGTATCTATTCAGCAAATAAATAGGAGTTCTATCTATCAATACATATGGTCTTTGACCATCAATAATGATTTTTCTTTCGAGTTCGGACACTTTATTGATCCGCTTACTTCTATTATGTCAATATTAATCACCACAGTTGGAATTCTGGTTCTTTTTTATAGCGACAATTATATGTCTCATGATCAAGGATATTTGAGATTTTTTGCCTATATGAGTTTTTTCAATACTTCAATGTTGGGATTAGTTACAAGTTCGAATTTGATACAAATTTATATTTTTTGGGAATTGGTTGGGATGTGTTCTTATCTATTAATAGGGTTTTGGTTCACACGACCTAGTGCGGCAAGTGCTTGTCAAAAAGCCTTTGTAACTAATCGTGTAGGGGATTTTGGTTTATTATTAGGAATCTTAGGTCTTTATTGGACAACGGGTAGTTTCGAATTTCGGGATTTGTTCGAAATATTCAATAACTTGATTTATAATAAGGAGGTTAACTTTTTATTTGTTACTTTGTGTGCCTTTCTATTATTTGGCGGCGCAGTTGCTAAATCCGCACAATTTCCCCTTCATGTATGGTTACCTGATGCCATGGAGGGTCCTACTCCTATTTCGGCTCTTATCCACGCCGCTACTATGGTAGCAGCGGGAATTTTTCTTGTAGCTCGTCTTCTTCCACTTTTCATAGCGATACCATACATAATGAATCTAATATCTTTTATAGGTATAATAACAGTATTATTAGGAGCCACTTTAGCTCTTGCTCAAAAAGATATTAAGAAAGGTTTAGCCTATTCTACAATGTCTCAATTGGGTTATATGATGTTAGCTCTAGGTATGGGGTCTTATCGAGCCGCTTTATTTCATTTGATTACCCATGCTTATTCGAAAGCCTTGTTGTTTTTAGGATCCGGATCAATTATTCATTCAATGGAAGCTCTTGTTGGATACGCTCCAGATAAAAGCCAGAATATGGCTCTTATGGGCGGGTTAAGAAAGCACGTGCCAATTACAAAAACTGCTTTTTTATTAGGTACACTTTCTCTTTGTGGTATTCCACCTCTTGCTTGTTTTTGGTCCAAAGATGAAATTCTTAATGATAGTTGGTTATATTCACCGATTTTCGCAATAATTGCTTCTTTCACAGCCGGATTAACTGCATTTTATATGTTTCGGATTTATTTACTTACTTTTGAAGGACATTTAAACGTTCGTTTTCAAAATTACAGTGGCAAAAAAGGAAATTCCTTCTATTCAATATCTCTATGGGGTAAAGAAGAGCCAAAATCAATTAAAAAAAGTTTTCCTTTAGTTGCTTTATTAAAAAAAAATAATAATGAAAGGGAAAGGACTTCTTTTTTTTCGAAGAAAACATACCGAATGGATACTCATGTAACAAAAATGCCTTTTCTTACTATTTTTCCTTTTGGTCCTACAAAGACTTTTTTTTATCCCCATGAATCGGACAATACTATGCTATTCTCTATGCTTATATTAGTCTTATTTCCTTTGTTTGTTGGAGCCATAGGAATTCCCTTTAATCAAGAAGGAAACAATTTGGATATCTTAGCAAAATTGTTAACTCCGTCTATAAATCTTTTACATCAAAATTCAAATCATTTTTTTGATTGGTATGAATTTTTGCCAAATGCAACTTTTTCAGTTAGTATAACGTTTTTTGGAATATTTATAGCGGCTTTTTTATATAAACCTTTTTATTCATCTTTCCAAAACTGGAATGGACTTAATTTATTTACTAAAAGAGTCAATAAGAGTCAAAGGGTTTTGGGAGATAAAATTATCAATTTGCTATATGATTGGTCATATAATCGTGCTTATATAGATGCTTTTTATGCACTATACTTAACTCAATGGATAAGAGGATTAGCTGAACTAAGCCATTTGTTCGATAGACGAGTGATTGATGGAATTACGAATGGGGTTGGTATTACCAGTTTTTTTGTAGGGGAAGGTTTAAAATA